GTTTCCATTACTTTGAGAAATGGATTCTATATCAAACTATAGCTATTGCATTAAAGAAGAAACTAATAGAAGTCGAAGACGCGGAATGGTAGTGAATAGAGAAAAAGATTCTTCTGATTTTCTTGTTCCTGAAAATATTCTATCTATCTCCTAGACGCCGTAGAGAATTGAGAATTTTCATGTCTTTCAATTCTCGTACTCGTAATTGGAAAGTTACGGAAGGAGATCCATCATTTTGCAATGAAAACAACATAAAAAACTCTGGACAATTTCGAAATCAGACCAAGCGTCTTAATACATATGCAAAAAAATTCATTATTGGCCCACCATTGATTACAAGATTTAGCTTTTATGAATCGCTATTGGTTTGATACGAGTAATGGCAGTCGTTTCAGTATGTTAAGGATACAGATGTATCCACAATTCATTTAGAGTTACTTAATAGCCTATTTCTTATACTATATCTCTATCCCGTGAAATTCTCGAGCCGAAAGATGGATGCATATGCTGTGTTTCATTTTGCTAAATGATATCAATTAAATGGTATATCAATTCTATAAATTGGATATAGCAATAAAAAAATCAGCAAAATTCTTTTATTTTAGATAGAAGAAATGTTTCTTCTATCTAAAATAAAAGAATGTACCCTTCTATCCAAATCCAATTTGCATCGATAAAATAAATCCAAATTCCAGATTCCAGCAGTAGATGAATAATTGCAAATTTTTGTGTGTACGAGATTAGAATAACTTCAAAATAACTGACATAATTTTTTATTTTTCCTGATCAGAAAAATACATTAAAAAGAAAGGAGGTAGAAAAATTTGTTGATTTATGGTTAAAGAAGAAAAACAAGAAAACAGGGGTTCTGTTGAATTTCAAGTATTCAGTTTCACCAATAAGATACGGAGACTTGCTTCACATTTGGAATTACACAAAAAAGATTTTTCATCGGAAAGAGGTCTACGAAGACTTTTGGGAAAACGTCAACGTTTGCTGGCTTATTTGGCAAAGAAAAATAGAGTACGTTATAAGAAATTAATCAGTCAGTTGGATATTCGGGAGAAGTAATTTAATCGTTCGAATTTTTTTCTTATTTTATTTAGTAGTCTTATAGTAGTCTTAGATTTTGCATTTTGATGAGCCTCGTTTTGAGGAATTCATGGAATAATCCATTTTCATGGAAAAAAGAATAAGAACAAGGATACATAACATAAAAAAAAGAATAGATAAGACGATATTCGCCCTCCCCCTACATATTTAATCTCTTCTCCTATACAAAAACCTGCAAGACCCACTCCATTGGTAATTCCATCAATGACACCCTTATCAAAAAAATTCGTTAGTTCAGCCAATCTTCTTATACCCAAGATAAAAACCCTAGTATAGAAAACATCTATATAACCGCGATTATATGACCAGCTGTATATATTTTCTTTTACTTCACCAAAAAAGAACTTTTTTGGGTTCCCTTTTACAAGGGAATTTAGAAAATTTAAATTCTGAAAAAAAGAATAAGTAGATCCATAGAAGATATATGCTATGAATAGACCAAGAATTGCTAAACTTACGGAAGAAATTGCATTAATGAGAAATTCATATGAATTTATGGAAGAATTAGAACTTTCCTGTAAAAAGTTTATTGAAGGAGTTAGCCACTTTGATAATATGGTTAACTCCGATATTCCATTACCCTTTATTCCATTATCAAAATGGATTCCTATGGATCCAATGAACAAAGTAAAAAGCAGTAATATAAGAAGAGGAAATAACATAGTATTTCCCGTTTCATGAGGATAGACAAAAGTGTTTTTAGCCCCAAAAGGAGTACTAAAGGATCCTCTCTTTTTTCTTGTATTATCGGGAATTTTGGGTATATTTTGTGAAAAAAAAGAAACTCCACCCTTCATTGTTGATAAAACAAAATCCTTATTGACTCCTTTGGATATGCCTTTTCCCCATAAGGATATTGAATACAACGAACCTTCTTTAGTACTGCTGTAATTTTGAAAATGAACACGCAAATACCCATCAAAAGTAAGTAAATATATCCGAAACATATAAAATGCAGTTAATCCTGCAGTAAAAGAGGCTATTATTCCAAAAAAGGGTGAATACAACCAACTATTACTAAGAATTTCATCTTTGGACCAGAAGCAAGCAAGAGGTGGAATACCACAAAGAGAAAGTGTACCGCATAAAAAAGTACCTCTTGTAATTGGAACGTATTTTCTTAAACCACCCATAAGAACCATATTCTGACTTTTATCTGGTGAATATCCAACAAGAGGTTCCATTGAATGAATAATGGATCCGGATCCTAAGAACAATAAAGCTTTCGAATAAGCATGAGTGATCAAATGGAATAAAGCAGCTTCATAAGAACCTATACCTAGAGCTAACATCATATAACCCAATTGAGACATTGTAGAATAGGCTAAGCTTCTTTTAATATCTCTCTGAGCAAGAGCTAAAGTGGCTCCTAAGAAGAGTGTTATTGTACCTACTAAAGAAATAAAACTCATTATCAAAGGTAGGGATATGAAAAGAGGAAGAAGTCGAGCTAGAAGAAAAATCCCCGCAGCAACCATAGTTGCTGCGTGTATAAGAGCCGAAATGGGAGTGGGTCCTTCCATAGCATCGGGTAACCATACGTGAAGAGGGAATTGTGCAGATTTTGCAACTGCACCAAGAAATAATAAAAAAGCACAAAAAGTAGTAAGTGAGGAATTAATCCCATTATTAGGAATCCAGTTATTAGCTATTTTGAACAAATCCCGAAACTCTAAACTACCTGTTATCCAAAAAAAACCTAAAATTCCTAATAACAGACCAAAATCCCCTATACGATTAGTTACAAAAGCTTTTTGGCAAGCACTCGCTGCAATTGGTCGTGTAAACCAAAAGCCTATCAATAAATAGGAACACATTCCAACAAGTTCCCAAAAAAAATAAATTTGTATCAAATTGGAACTAGTAACCAATCCCAACATGGCAGTATTAAAAAAACTTATATAAACAAAAAATCTCAAATATCCTTCATCGTGAGACATATAATCGTCACTATAAATAAGAACCAAGATTCCTACAGTAGTAATTAGTATTAACATAATAGACGTAAGGGGGTCGATCAAGTATCCAAATTCTAAGGAAAAATCGTTATTGATGGTCCAAGACCATAGATATTGATAGATGGAACTTCCATTTATTTGTTGAATAGACAGGTGAACTGAGAATACCAGAGCTATATTTAAGAGTAAAATACTAGGAAAAGCCCATATGCGACGAAGATTTTTTGTTGCTGTCGGAATAAGAAAAAGTCCAAATCCCATTGACATAATAACTGGAAGTGGGAGAAGAGGGATTACCCAGGCATATTGATATGTATGTTCCATAAGAAAAGAAATAGCAATTTTTAGTTGAAATTTATAGTTCAATTTTTCTATAAAATAGAATTGTTTCCGATTCACCAAACCCACTCTTATCTCTCTCTAAAGTAATTAAAAAAACAAAATAAGAATAAGAAAAAATACTAGAATTCTGGATTTTTCAAAATTTCTCTCATTAAAATATTCAAAAATTCAGAATGGGTTTAGTTGCTTAAATTCAAAAAGTGAATCAAAGAATTTCGTTAACTAGTTATTTGTTAAAAAAAATATTTATTAAAATACAAAAAAAGATTGAATCATTTTACTTTCTATTCATTTTTGTATTTCTTTCTCTTAAAATAAAGGAGCTCTCTTGTTTCATAATTGATTGATTGAATTCCAAAGAAAACCTATACCTATAGTATAGGAAATTCTCAAATATTGCTTTTTTGATATAAAATAGAAATCCTAATGACTAGAATTCTCTAAGTTTTAGAATGTATTGGTTAAGAGACTCAGTATTTTTTTGATTGGAATTCAATTCAATTATGAAATACCGTTCTGAACTTAATTAACTAATTGAATTTTACCTTCTTGAATTGAATTTTACCTTCTTTTTATCTTCCCATCTTATATGGGGGCTTATCCCCCATACCATATATTTATATATGGCGTATATTTGATATATAAATTGATTTAAATAGAAAGCCTTAAAAAACTCTTGTCTTATCCACATTAGACAAAATGAACTAAAAAAGAATTTTGAATTTCAGTATCTTTCAGTATCTAAGTATAAATACTAAGAAAAAACAGAAAGAAGGATTGATTTGTGGCAATAGATGTCTTTCACATGCAACTAGAAAAAAGTAATCCCCCTTTTAAATGGCAGTTCCAAAAAAACGTACTTCGATGTCAAAAAAACGTATTCGTAAAAATCTTTGGAAGAAAAAGACTTATTTTTCCATAGTACAATCTTATTCTTTAGCAAAATCAAGACCATTTTCTAGCGGCAACGAGCATCCAAAACCAAAAGGTTTTTCTGGGCAACAAACAAATAATAAGGTTTTGGAATAATATGAATTGAACTATTCAAACCCAAAGAAATTCCAATTATTTAATATAAATGAATAATTAAGATTAATTAATGAATGTACTTTTATGTATTGAATTTCTCCATACAATATTCTTAGAACGAATCCCTCCGTTATCCATTATATAGAACAAAAGTTTTTTATATATTGTGTCCTCAGTATTTTTTCCTAGCAAAGAACTTTTTTCTGATAATAGAATCCTCATATTTTTTTATGAGGATTCTATTATCAAAAGTAGACTATTCTTGCAATAGGACTTACAACCTTTACCTAATCTTATCCAATCTTATCCAAAATTCCCATATAAATGAGTTTAGGACTGGTAAATCATATTAATAAGAGCGTAAAGGCTTTCATTCTATAAATTTTTTCTAAAATAAAAAATTCTTTGTAGTTAATGATGAAATTTTAATGTTCCTTAATTCTATGTCCTCTCCCAGTCTCGACGATTTGCGAGAAAATAACTATTATTCTTTTAACTTAACTATTATTTTAAGTTAGCCGCCATGGTGAAATTGGTAGACACGCTGCTCTTAGGAAGCAGTGCTCAAGCATCTCGGTTCGAGTCCGAGTGGCGGCATTCTCGAAAAAGAATACAATAGATTAGAAAATGGATTCAATTCGAAATTTCCAGTTTTGTAATGGGACCTTATCCTTATGCTATTTGCAACTTTAGAACATATACTAACGCATATCTCTTTTTCAACCATTTCAATTGTGATTATGATTCATTTGATAACCTTATTAGTTCGTGAACTTAGGGGATTACGTGATTCGTCAGAAAAAGGAATGATAATTACTTTTTTCTCTATAACAGGATTCTTAGTTTCTCGTTGGGTTTCTTCGGGACATTTTCCATTAAGTAATTTATATGAGTCATTGATCTTCCTTTCATGGGCTCTGTATATTCTTCATACTATTCCTAAGATACATAACTCTAAAAATGATTTAAGCACAATAACTACGCCAAGTACTATTTTAACGCAAGGCTTTGCTACGTCGGGTCTTTTAACTGAAATGCATCAATCCACAATACTAGTACCTGCTCTACAATCTCAGTGGTTAATGATGCATGTCAGTATGATGTTACTAAGCTATGCAACTCTTTTGTGCGGATCCTTATTATCCGCCGCTCTTCTAATCATTAGATTTCGAAAGAATTTTAATTTCTTTTTTAAAAAGAAAAAAAAAATGTTAAGTAAAATATTTTTCTTTAGTGAGATTGAATATTTATATGCAAAAAGAAGTGCTTTAAAAAGCACCTCTTTTCTCGCATTTCAAAATTATTACAAATATCAATTAACTGAGCGTTTGGATTCTTGGAGTTATCGTGTCATTAGTCTAGGGTTTACTCTTTTAACCATAGGTATTCTTTGTGGAGCAGTATGGGCTAATGAGGCATGGGGATCCTATTGGAATTGGGATCCTAAGGAAACTTGGGCATTTATTACCTGGACCATATTTGCAATATATTTACATAGTAGAACAAATCCAAATTGGAAGGGTACAAATTCCGCACTGGTAGCTTCGATAGGATTTCTTATAATTTGGATCTGCTATTTTGGTATCAATCTGTTAGGAATAGGTTTACATAGTTATGGTTCATTTACATTACCGTCTAAATGATTACATAACATAAAACCTTCATAAAAAATGAAGGTTTTTTCTTTTTTGTTTGATTTGAGAACCCCTGGAACATCTTTTCAAAGGGTTCTCAAAAATTTGAGATAGATCTAATTAGACTTTTTTATTTTTTTATGAATTTTATATTTTTTCTACTATGGAATTTTTTTTCCACGATGGAATATAGAGCGGACTAGTTAAAAAAAGAAAATCCTATTTAGGATAATAATTGGATAATAGAGCCTCTACCCTGTCAACGGATAGCGAGAGAACAAAATCTGGATAAATACCAATTCCTATTACTGGTAAAAAGATACAGATTAAAAGAAATAGTTCCCGTGGTCCAGAATCTACAAAATTTTCGTTTGGAACATGAAATAGCTTGTATCCATAGAACATCTGGCGTAACATAGATAATAAATAAATAGGAGTTAATATCATTCCAATTGCCATTACAAAAGTAATTAGCATTTTTGGCATTAACATAAATTTAGGACTAGTAATTAGTCCAAAAAAGACTACTAATTCTGCAACAAAACCGCTCATTCCTGGCAAGGCAAGAGAAGCCATTGAAAAGCTACTAAACATGGTAAAAATTTTTGGCATTGGAATAGATATTCCCCCCAGTTCTTCGAGATAAACAAGACGCACTCTATCACAAGCCGTTCCTGCCAAGAAAAAAAGTGTAGCACCAATAAATCCATGGGATAATATTTGTAAAATAGCTCCATTTAGTCCAATGTTGGTTATGGAACCAATTCCTATAATTATGAAACCCATGTGAGATACGGAGGAGTAGGCTATTCTTTTTTTGAAATTTCGTTGACCAAGAGAAGTTGAAGCTGCATAGATTATTTGCACCGCTCCTATTATCACCAACCAGGGAGAAAATAGATAATGAGCATGAGGTAACAATTCCATATTGATCCGAATCAATCCGTATGCTCCCATCTTTAATAGAATTCCGGCTAAAAGCATACATGTACTGTAATGCGCTTCCCCATGGGTATCTGGTAACCATGTATGTAGAGGTATAATCGGCAATTTGACAGCATAAGCAATAAGGAAGCCAAAATACAGTAGTATTTCCAATGTTGCAGGGTATGATTGATTAATCAATCTTTCCAAATCTAATCCAGGTTCGTTGGAACCATATAACCCCATACCCAGAACTCCAATTAAGAAAAAAATGGAACCGCCTGCAGTATACAAAATAAACTTGGTAGCTGAATACAGACGCCTCTTTCCCCCCCACATGGATAAAAGTAAATAAACTGGGATTAATTCTAACTCCCACATGATAAAAAAAAGTAAAAGGTCTCGTGAAGAGAATAATCCTATTTGACCGCTATACATTGCTAGCATCAGGAAATAGAATAATCGCGAATTCCGGGTAACCGGCCAAGCCGCTAAAGTAGCTAAAGTAGTGATAAATCCTGTCAATAAAATAGATCCTAATGAAAGTCCATCGATTCCCAATCTCCAGTGGAAATCCAAAACATCTATCCATTTAGAATCCTCCTTTAATTGGATTAAGGGATCCTCCAATTGGAAATGATAACAGAATGCATAAGTCATTAGAAGGAATTCTAATAAACAAATAGATATAGTATACCACCTAACGATTTTATTTCCTTTATGAGGTAAAAAGAAAATTAATGAACCTGCAAATATCGGCAAAATAACAAGTATTGTTAACCAAGGAAAATAACTCATGATAAAGTAATAAAGACAAGATACGTTTTGACCAGAAAAGCCCATGCTCGATTATTTCGAGCACAGGCTTCTTCGGTAAAGAGGAATCAGACGATTCAAGTGGAGTTTTTTGTAACGTATCAATAAGATAGAGCCATGCTGCGGGTTGTTTCAGGCCCTAAATAAACGCGGACACTTAAGAAATCTGTTGGGCAGGCGGATTCGCATCTCTTACAACCCACACAATCTTCGGTTCTCGGCGCGGAAGCAATTTGCTTGGCTTTACATCCATCCCAAGGTATCATTTCTAATACATCTGTTGGACAAGCTCGTACACATTGAGTGCATCCTATACATGTATCATAAATTTTTACAGAATGTGACATTGGATCTCTAAATTTTCCTTTTCAACATAAAAATTTTCGATCTGGTAAAAATGAAATTAGTACTATCTAAAATTACTAAATATAAATTAATAAATTAGATGTATTGTAGACACCAGACGAAGCAATGGTTTATCCAAACTTTAACAAATAATAATATATTTCTTAATCCGTTTGTGAGAAAGCGTGAAAGAACCAAGAGACTTGAATTTCAGACTTCAACAGTCATAATTATATGAATTCTACATACTAATTCGAATTAGCCAATAAATTGGGTATCATCTTTTCAATATAAATTATTGCAATATTCAAATTGCAATATCAATGGATTGCAAAAATGCAATATTCAATAAGTAAAAAAGAATACTCTGAAATAACCTACTCAAAAAAAGGATATTATTAAATACTAATAAGAAAATAAGATTTGATTTCTATTCATCTTAATGTTCCGTATTATTATATATGCGCCTTTGTTTAGAGGATTTTATGTCTAATTATTCAAAAAATTAGATTGATTAATACGAGTTGATTTCCTGTTACGATGGATGGAAGAAAGAATGGATAGTCCAATAGCTGCTTCAGCAGCCGCAAGGGCTATAACAAAAATTGCGAAAATGTCTCCTTTTAATTGGCGACTATCAAATAGATCAGAAAATGTTACGAGATTTAGATTAATTGAATTCAATATAAGTTCAAGACATATTAAAGCTCTAACCATGTTTCGGCTTGTGATCAATCCATAGATACCAATCGAAAATAAATAGACACTCAAAAAAAGTACATGCTCAAACATCATTAACTAACTCCTTATCAATCTCGATTCATTTCAATATGAGGACAAGAATTGAACCGATTCAATTAATTAAAATAGAACAATTACGCAACAAAAGAAAAAAGAAGGTATTTGTTGTGTTGGCAGTAGATGGGTTTTACTAAATCAAAATTGTGATTCTTTAGTTATTTATTTTCTATTAGAAATTCTAAGTATTTCTTATTGTCGAGCCATAGTAATTGCACCTATTAAAGAAACTAGAAGAATTAGGGAAATTAGTTCAAACGGAAGATAAAAATCGGTTGCTAAATGAATCCCAATTTGTTGAACGTTATTTATGAGACCCTGTTCTACTATTTGGTTTGATCTTGTAGTCCAAAGAATTCCATACCACGACGTATCTGGGATAGTAGTCATTAGTGAAAAAGGAATAGTTATACAAACGAGTAAAGTAAACCCATCTCCAATAGTCCAATAATTCTTATCTTTAGACCACTCTGAGCCGTTTACAAACATTACAGCAAATATGATCAAGACATTTATGGCTCCCACATAAATAAGAAGTTGTGCGACAGCTACAAAGTATGAATTCAATAAAAAATAGAATAAGGATATACAAACAAGAACTAATCCCAGCGAAAAGGCAGAATAAATTGGGTTGGTAAGTAATACTACTCCTAGACCCCCTAGTAGAAGAACAAATCCCCCAAATAGCACAAAAATCTCATGTATTGGTCCAGGTAAATCCATTATGGATAAGAAGAAATTTATAGTATAAAATTTTTCATGAACTGACTAAAACTAAAAGATTCAAGGAAGGAAAAAGATATTAGGATATTTTTTTGTATGTATATAAGTTGCTAAGCAGTAGTTATTCCTTTTTCGTTTTTGTTAGTAAAAAAGGATTTTTCTAACAAAAAAAACCTAATACCTAGTAATCAGTAATCGTTCTTGAATTCCAAGATTTTTCTTCGTCTAGTTTACTTTGAGGCGAATTCCTAATTGTTTGAATTGTGTAATCTCCCATTATGGAGATTGGTAACCGACTCAAAGCAATTTGATTGTAATTCAATTCATGACGATCATAAGTAGAAAGTTCATATTCTTCAGTCATCGATAAACAATTTGTCGGACAGTATTCAACACAGTTACCACAAAATATACAAACTCCAAAATCAATACTATAATTAAGCAATTGTTTCCTTTTAATATCCTTTTCAAATCTCCAATCCACAAGAGGTAGATCTATCGGGCATACGCGAACACATACTTCACAAGCAATGCATTTATCAAATTCAAAGTGTATTCGCCCCCGGAAACGCTCCGATGTAATTGATTTTTCATAAGGGTAGTGAATCGTTATAGGTAAACGATTTGTGTGGGATAAGGTAATTATGAAACCTTGACCAATGTATCTTGCGGCGCGTATTGTTTGTTGACCATAACTAATGAACCCAGTTAGCATAGGGAACATATTCTAAATATATATGAAAAAGGTATGTTTCTTTCTCTTGTTTGAGAGAACTTTTGTGTTGAAAATATTCTTACTGTTATTGTATTATCTTTTTTATAGTGAAACTAGTTGGGAAGAAGTTGTTAATAAGAGATTGCCCAGAGAAATAGGTAAAAGAAATTTCCATCCAAGATTTAATAACTGATCCATTCTCATCCTGGGTAAAGTCCATCTTATTGTGATAGAAATGAAGAGAAATAAATAAGCTTTAGTTAATGTAATAAAGATACCTATTAGCATTTCCAAAATTCCCATTATTTTATTCATTTGGAAAAATCCAAAAAAGGATATATAGGGAATAGATAAATTCCACCCGCCTAAGTATAGAACAGTTACAAATAAAGAGGAAACTAATAAATTTAGGTAAGAAGCAAGATAAAATAAACCATATTTAATACCAGAATATTCGGTTTGATAACCTGCTACTAATTCTTCTTCTGCTTCTGGTAAATCAAAGGGTAATCTTTCACATTCTGCCAAAGAAGAAATTAGAAAAACTAGAAAACCTATAGGCTGACGCCAAAGATTCCACCCCCAAAAACCATATTTGGACTGTGCTTCAACTATATCAACTGTACTTGAACTGTTAGATAATCATAGTCGATGATAACATCACAGTTCCCACCGCTATTCCAAAACCGTACATGAAACTTTAGCTTCATACGGCTTCTCTATGATCAGAAAAAAGAAAAGGATTGTTTCATTTCGGTATTATCCCATGGGCGTAGATAGAATTTGGTAAGATAAAATTGATTGGAAAGCCCTAAATTAGATCAAAGCAATTCTGTCTGCTAGAATAACAAAAAAGCGCTTCCGAATTGATCTCATCCTTTATATAATAATTTTTCTTTGTTCGGTAATAACTTAATATTGGAATAAAATACTCGTTATAGGAATTAATAAATGGAAAGAATTGGCCATTAGTTCATGAGGAATTCTGTATGAATAGGGATTTTTTTCTATTGCATTCCATATCTTTTGTCCTATTCTTCTTTCCCGGGGAAGTATACTTAAAAAGAATAAAGGGTTAATTCGTTCTTGATAGCCATTTCTTTAACAAGTGAATGGGAACATACTCTAGACCGGAATCCGAAGAAAGTACTACTTGATCATTTCCACCAATTTCAAGTCCTTATTACGATTCCTTTTATGAGGAAAAATGTCTAATGATTTAGATTCTCTCATTACTAATCCTGTATGTACTTTAGTGTTTCTAATCCCTCACTAACTTTTGATGGATTGCCTTATGGTTATAAGTTATAGTAATAACTCAAAATATTCTACTAATGGAATTCCATATCGCGAATCCTTTATTCTTGCCCGCTTCAAGATATGATGACTAATCAAATAATTTCAACCTTGGGGTAAAGAGTTTACACTGCTTATGTTTACTTGAACTTTTTTCTTGTACGTAGGAAATGAGATTTTGTATTTTTACTACAAATTAATAAGCAGTTTTGTTTCACTCATATGGCTATCTAGTTTAACTTACCAACCCGAATACAGAATAAGCAAAGGAAGATAAGTATTCAATGTATTTTAGAGGAAAAGGATCCTATTTTAACGAATCACACGTAGAGATATTGCTAGCACACAAAAAGTTAATGGTATTTCATAACTAATAGATTGAGCAGCCGCTCGTAGACCGCCTGAAAAAGAATATTTATTATTTGAGCTATATCCCGCCATGAGAAGACCAATAGGAGCAATACTTGAAATGGCAATCCATAAAAAAACACCAATACTAAGATCAGCTAAAACAAAACGATATCCCAAAGGGATAACTAAAAAACTTAATAAAATGGATATGACTGCTATAGAGGGCCCAATGCTAAATAAAGGAATATCTCCTCGAGATGGGAGGATATCCTCTTTTAAAAGGAGCTTAGTTCCATCTGCTATAGCTTGAAGCAGTCCTAGGGGGCCTGCATATTCAGGACCAATACGTTGTTGTATCGATGCGGATATTTCTCTTTCTAACCACACAATTACGAGTACTTCTATTGTGATTCCCAGTAGGAGGGTTAAAATGGGTAGAATCCATATAAGTCCGTAGACTTCTTTTAATAATTCCAATTTCGAAAAAGAATTGATAGTTTCTACCTCTATTATCATTTCAACGGTCAACTTCCCCCATAATGATATCTATACTACCTAATATCGTCATGATATCAGCCAATTTCATTTTTTTAACTAGCTGAGGAAGAATTTGCAAATTAATAAAACCGGGTGGACGAATTTTCCATCTCCAGGGGAAAAGACTATCATCTCCTACCAGATAAATTCCTAATTCACCTTTTGGTGCTTCTACTCTTACATAAAGCTCTTGCTTTGATAATTCAAAATTCGGCGAAGGTTTTTTACCAAGAAATCGATATTCAAAATCATTCCATTCGGAATTCTTTGCTTTCTTAAAGCGTCGGGCTTCTAAATTCTCATAAGGGCCTCCCGGAATTTTCTCTACAGCTTGTTGAATTATTTTTATGGATTCCCTCATTTCACCGATTCGTACTAAATAGCGAGCTAACGAATCTCCTTCTTTTTGCCATTGTACTTTCCAATCAAATTGATTGTAAGACTCATAAGGATCGATTTTACGAAGATCCCATTGTATTCCAGAAGCTCGTAACATGGGGCCCGATAAGCCCCAATTTACAGCCTCTTCTCCGCTAATAAAACCGACTCCTTCAACTCGTTCTAAAAAAATAGGATTTTGTGTAATAAGTTGTTGATATTCAACAACTCCTCGTAAAAAATAATCACAGAAATCTAAACATTTATCCATCCATCCATAAGGTAGATCGGCAGCTACTCCTCCGATGCGAAAGTAATTATGCATCATTCGCATACCTGTGGCAGCTTCAAATAGATCATATATCAATTCTCTCTCTCTAAAAATGTAGAAAAAAGGAGTTTGTGCCCCGAGATCCGCCATAAAAGGTCCAAGCCATAACAAGTGAGAAGCTATACGGCTCAATTCTAACATAATTACCCTAATATAGCTGGCTCTTTGGGGTATTTGAATATTCTCCAAGAATTCTGGTGCATTTACCGTTATTGCTTCTGTAAACATAGTAGCTAAATAATCCCACCGTGTTACATAAGGCAAGTATTGTATAATAGTTCTGTTTTCCGCGATTTTTTCCATTCCTCTGTGTAAATACCCTAATATGGGTTCGCAATCAATAACATCTTCACCATCGAGAGTAACGATCAGTCGAAGAACACCATGCATTGATGGGTGTTGAGGGCCCATATTGACTATCATGAGATCTTTTCTTGTAAACGGTAGACTCATATCCTTGTTCTTATTCTTTTTTCCATGAAAATGGATTATTCCATGAATTCCTCAAAACGAGGCTCATCAAAATGCAAAATCTAAGACTACTATAAGACTACTAAATAAAATAAGAAAAAAATTCGAACGATTAAATTACTTCTCCCGAATATCCAACTGACTGATTAATTTCTTATAACGTACTCTATTTTTCTTTGCCAAATAAGCCAGCAAACGTTGACGTTTTCCCAAAAGTCTTCGTAGACCTCTTTCCGATGAAAAATCTTTTTTGTGTAATTCCAAATGTGAAGCAAGTCTCCGTATCTTATTGGTGAAACTGAATACTTGAAATTCAACAGAACCCCTGTTTTCTTGTTTTTCTTCTTTAACCATAAATCAACAAATTTTTCTACCTCCTTTCTTTTTAATGTATTTTTCTGATCAGGAAAAATAAAAAATTATGTCAGTTATTTTGAAGTTATTCTAATCTCGTACACACAAAAATTTGCAATTATTCATCTACTGCTGGAATCTGGAATTTGGATTTATTTTATCGATGCAAATTGGATTTGGATAGAAGGGTACATTCTTTTATTTTAGATAGAAGAAACATTTCTTCTATCTAAAATAAAAGAATTTTGCTGATTTTTTTATTGCTATATCCAATTTATAGAATTGATATACCATTTAATTGATATCATTTAGCAAAATGAAACACAGCATATGCATCCATCTTTCGGCTCGAGAATTTCACGGGATAGAGATATAGTATAAGAAATAGGCTATTAAGTAACTCTAAATGAATTGTGGATACATCTGTATCCTTAACATACTGAAACGACTGCCATTACTCGTATCAAACCAATAGCGATTCATAAAAGCTAAATCTTGTAATCAATGGTGGGCCAATAATGAATTTTTTTGCATATGTATTAAGACGCTTGGTCTGATTTCGAAATTGTCCAGAGTTTTTTATGTTGTTTTCATTGCAAAATGATGGATCTCCTTCCGTAACTTTCCAATTACGAGTACGAGAATTGAAAGACATGAAAATTCTCAATTCTCTACGGCGTCTAGGAGATAGATAGAATATTTTCAGGAACAAGAAAATCAGAAGAATCTTTTTCTCTATTCACTACCATTCCGCGTCTTCGACTTCTATTAGTTTCTTCTTTAATGCAATAGCTATAGTTTGATATAGAATCCATTTCTCAAAGTAATGGAAACCATTCTCTTATAGGAAATGGTTCGAAAATCGCTATTCCACCTTTTAGGTTT